GGAATTGCTAAAAGTCAAATTCGGGAAAAAGAACCCATTGTATGGGAAATACTTCAAGAAGTTATGCAGGGGCATCCTGTATTGCTGAATAGAGCGCCCACCCTGCATAGATTAGGCATACAGGCGTTCCAGCCCATTTTAGTGGGTGGACGTGCTATTTGTTTACATCCATTAGTTCGTAAGGGATTCAATGCAGACTTTGATGGGGATCAAATGGCTGTTCATGTACCTTTATCCTTGGAAGCTCAAGCAGAGGCTCGTTTACTTATGTTTTCTCATATGAATCTCTTTTCTCCGGCTATTGGAGACCCCATTTCGGTACCAACTCAAGATATGCTTATTGGACTCTATGTATTAACGATCGGGAATCGTCGAGGTATTTGTGCAAATAGGTATAATCCATGGAATTGCAGAAACTATCAAAATGAAACAGTTAACGATTATAACTATAAGTATACTACGAAAGAGAAAGGGCCCTTTTTTTTGAGTTCCTATGATGTACTTGTAGTTTATCAGCAGAAACGAATCAATTTAGATAGTCCTTTGTGGCTTCGGTGGCGACTAAATCAACGTGTCATTGCCTCAAGAGAAGTTCCTATCGAAGTTCAATATGAATCTTTGGGTACCTATCATGAAATTTATGGGCACTGTCTAATAGTAAGAAGTATAAAAAAAGAAATCCTTTGTATATACAAAAGAACCACTGTTGGTCATATTTCTTTTTATCGAGAAATAGAAGAAGCCATACAGGGGTTTTGTCGGGCCTACTCATATGGTACCTAAGCTAAGCTAAGTAATTATGGAATACCCGCGGGAATTTGGATCTCTCCGGTTCAACTGGAATGAGAATTCCTGAATTTCTACGTGAATCGAGATCCAGTAAAAGAGGTCTTCGAATCACTAATCCCAACCCAAATTGTCGAATCCTACTCAGCGGAATATGGAGGTACTTATGGCAGAATGGGTTGATCTGTTCTTTCACAATAAAGTGATAGATGGGGCTGCCATGAAACGACTTATTAGCAGATTAATAGATCACTTCGGAATGGCATATACATCGCACACCCTGGATCAAGTAAAGACTCTGGGTTTCCAGCAAGCCACTGCTACATCCATTTCATTAGGAATTGATGATCTTTTAACAGTACCTTCTAAGGGGTGGCTAGTCCAAGATGCTGAACAACAAAGTTTGATTTTAGAAAAGCATCATCATTACGGGAATGTATACACAGTAGAAAAATTACGCCAATCCATTGAGATATGGTATGCTACAAGTGAATATTTGAGACAAGAAATGCATCCTAATTTTAGGATGACTGATCCTTCTAATTCAGTCCATATAATGTCCTTTTCGGGAGCTAGAGGAAATGCATCTCAGGTACACCAATTAGTAGGTATGAGAGGATTAATGTCGGATCCCCAAGGACAAATGATTGATTTACCGATTCAAAGCAATTTACGCGAAGGACTTTCTTTAACGGAATATATCATTTCCTGCTACGGAGCCCGTAAAGGAGTTGTGGATACTGCTGTACGAACATCAGACGCTGGATACCTTACGCGTAGACTTGTTGAAGTAGTTCAACACATTGTTGTACGTAGAACAGATTGTGGCACTATCCGAGGCATTTCCGTGAGTCCTATAAATGGGATGACGGAAAGGATTTGGATCCAAACACTAATTGGTCGTGTATTAGCATACAATATATATATGGGTCCACGTTGCATTGCTGCCCAAAATAAAGATATTGGGATTGGACTTGTCACTAGATTCATAACCTTTCGAACACAACCGATATATATTCGAACCCCGTTTCTTTGCAGGAGTATATCTTGGATCTGTCGATTATGTTATGGTCAGAGTCCCACTCATGGCGATCTGGTCGAATTGGGAGAAGCAGTAGGCATTATTGCGGGTCAATCAATCGGCGAACCGGGGACTCAACTAACATTAAGAACTTTTCATACCGGTGGAGTATTCACAGGTGGTACTGCAGAACATGTACGAGCTCCTTTCAATGGAAAAATCAAATTCAATGAGGATTTGGCTCATTTCACACGTACACGTCATGGGCATCCTGCTTTTCTATGTTATACAGACCTGTATGTAACTATTGAGAATCACGATATTCTACATAATGTGAATATTCCACCCAAAAGTTTTCTTTTAGTTCAAAATGATCAATATGTAGAATCAGAACAAGTGATTGCGGAGATTCGCGCTGGAACATCTACTTTCGGTTTTCATTTTAATAAAGTTAAAGAGAAAGTTCGAAAACATATTTATTCTGACTCAGAGGGAGAAATGCACTGGAGTACCGATGTGTACCATGCACCTGAATATAAATATGGTAATGTTCGTCTCTTACCAAAAACAAGTCATTTATGGATATTATCAGGAGCTCTGTGGAGCTCCAGTATAGTGCCTTTTTCGCTCCACAAGGATCAAGATCAAATAAATGTTCATTCTGTTGAACGGAGATCCATTTCTGCCCTCTCA